AAAAGAGTAATTGAACAAACATTGAAAAAAGCCGTGCCTGAGGGTTCACAAGCGGCTGAATCTTTATTACGTAAGGGCTTATTGGATGCAATTGTACCACGTAATCCTTTAAAAGGTGTTGTGAGTGAGTTATTTCAGCTCCATGCTTTTTTTCCTTTGAACAAAAATGAAATCAAATAGAACAGTTAGTTTATCAGAATTAAACGAAAACCCCGAAAAATGAATTTTCCTCTCTTGCTTACATATGTATAGATAATTCAAATAGAGAGATATACAGATCGATAGAGAGTCTTTCATCTTTTTGCATTTCCCGATAATTCCCTGTTGTGGGATCAGATTCTAATCAATTTTTTAGAAATTTGTAATGGAATAAAATTGTTTCTTTATTAATGACTATTAGAAGACAAAAATAACAAAAAGAATAATAAATCTAACAAGGGGACTATGATACATCTATGTTATTTTGAAAGATGAATAAGTCCATTTATTTAGTTTGGCGTTTTTTGTACCTATTTTTTGATTATATTTCTATTAGGTTCTATATCTATATTAGTATTAGATATATATTTACTTAAAGATACTTAGTATAATTATATAATATATATAATAGAAATAATAAAAATACAAAATATTCTAAGATATCTTTAGAATTCAGAATATAACAATAACAGGTACAAATATTAAATTGAGGTACGCATTTTATGACAACTTTCAATAACTTACCCTCTATTTTTGTGCCTTTAGTAGGCCTAGTCTTTCCGGCACTTGCAATGGCTTCTTTATTTCTTCATATTCAAAAAAATAAGATTTTTTAGATCGGATGAGACCTAATCGTATCACTCCTTTTTGATTTTAAAAACTTCGATTTGATAAGACCCATTTAGTAGAATATTGTATAATACATAGATTCCTACAAACATAACTAAAAAAAGCGCTTATGCATGTGTAAACGTATTATATGGGTAAAAAAATTTGTGCTCTTTTCAAAAATAGATCACCCTCGGACCTATGTATGAAATTCAAATCTAATATATTGATTTTTATCTATTTTTTATCTATATAGTTAAGATCATATAAAGGAAGGAGATGTTCTTATTTTAGATATAAACAATTCTATGAATTACTCCTAAGGTAAAGGTTCACAACAAAATAGTTCATGAGAATTATTTTGAAAACAAAAAAGGAAAGTCATATTTTCTCAATTCCAAAAAATTGTATAACTGGATCTAATATATATGAGTTGGCGATCAGAATCTATATGGATAGAATTCATAACGGGGTCTCGAAAAACAAGTAATTTCTGCTGGGCCTTTATCTTATTTTTAGGTTCATTAGGATTCTTATTGGTTGGAACTTCCAGTTATCTTGGTAGAAATTTGATATCGTTATTTGCGTCTCAGCAAATCGTTTTTTTTCCACAAGGGATTGTAATGTCTTTCTATGGGATCGCAGGTCTCTTTATTAGTTGCTATTTGTGGTGCACTATTTTGTGGAATGTGGGTAGTGGTTATGATCTTTTCGACCGAAAAGAAGGAATAGTGCGTATTTTTCGTTGGGGATTTCCTGGAAAAAGTCGTCGCATCTTTTTACGATTCCTTATGAAAGATATTCAGTCCATCAGAATAGAAGTTAAAGAGGGTGTTTCTGCTCGGCGTGTCCTTTATATGGAAATTCGAGGTCAAGGGGCTATTCCTTTAATTCGTACTGATGAGAATTTTACTACACGGGAAATTGAGCAAAAAGCTGCTGAATTGGCTTACTTCTTGCGTGTACCAATTGAAGTATTTTGAAATTAATTAATTTTAAAAGACTAAATGCTTTGGCAGTAGGAAGAAAAAACGAGAGAATTTCTTTGTTTTTTTTTTCAATTGAATATTCATCTATTCTTTTATGCTCGTTTTTTTTGATATATTTGATAGAAAAGAAAGGGAGTTTCTTCGTTTCGAAAATAAAATAATCTTTTTTATTTGAAAAATTTGAAAAAGTTCTTTTAGTATTGCTCAAAAAAAGGGAGAATAACATCCTGGAAATCGCATTTTTTCTTGATTCAAATTGGAAGTGTATTCTGAGTCTATTTCTGTATTCTTTCTAGATTCAAAGCAAAGACTCAGTATTGAATCAAAAGAAAAAGATAAAATGGATTCATAGGCTCAATACATTCTAATTAGAATAGAAACTCATGCTCGATATAAATACTCGATCTAATAGAATCAACAAGTGCGGTAGGTTCATTAAAAATTCACAGATTCAAAATGCCAAAACAGAAAGCATTTATTCCTTTTTTTTTTTTACATCTATAGTCTTTTTGCCCTGGTTGATCTCTCTCTGCTGTAAGAAAAGTTTGAAAACTTGGATTACTAATTGGTGGAATACTAGACAATGCGAAACTTTTTTGAATGATATTCAAGAAAAAAGTGTTCTAGAAAAATTCATACAATTAGAGGAACTATTCCAGCTGGATGAAATGATAAAGGAATACCCAGAAACCGATTTACACCAATTTCGTCTAGGAATCCACAAAGAAACGATCCAATTCATCAAGATACACAATGAGTATCGTATCCATACAATCTTGCACTTCTCGACAAATCTAATATCTTTCGTTATTCTAAGTGGTTATTCCTTTTGGGGTAAGGAAAAGCTTTTTCTTCTGAATTCTTGGGTTCAAGAATTCCTATATAATTTAAGTGATACAATTAAAGCTTTTTCGATTCTTTTATTAACCGATTTATGTATCGGATTTCATTCGCCTCATGGTTGGGAACTCATGATTGGTTATATTTACAAAGATTTTGGATTCGCTCATTATGAGCAAATTTTATCTGGTCTTGTTTCTACCTTTCCAGTCATTCTTGATACAATTTTTAAATATTGGATCTTTCGTTATTTAAATCGTGTATCTCCGTCACTTGTAGTGATTTATCATGCAATAAATGACTAAAAAATGATTCACTGATCCAATTCTAATTTATACATCATAACCAAATCAAAGTCGTATTTACTTTACTCTTTTTACCCCTGAGGGATTCCTTGTATATTTCATACAAAAATTTTTTTTTCAGTAAATGTAAATAGCAGAATTGTGGCTAGGGAAGTATATTATCGACCTACCTAACTTTATTGTAGCAATTTTCGGGATAAATGATTGGACCATGCAAACTAGAAATACCTTTTCTTGGATAAGGGAAGAGATTACTCGCTCCATATCTGTCTCACTCATGATATATATAATAACTTGGGCATCCATTTCAAGTGCATATCCGATTTTTGCCCAGCAGAATTATGAAAATCCACGAGAGGCAACTGGGCGTATTGTATGTGCCAATTGCCATTTAGCTAGTAAGCCCGTGGATATTGAGGTTCCACAGGCGGTACTTCCTGATACTGTATTTGAAGCAGTTGTTAAAATTCCTTATGATATGCAACTAAAACAAGTTCTAGCTAATGGGAAAAAAGGAGCTTTGAATGTGGGAGCTGTTCTTATTTTACCGGAGGGGTTTGAATTAGCCCCCCCCGATCGTATTTCACCCGAGATGAAAGAAAAGATAGGAAATCTGTCTTTTCAGAATTATCGCCCCAATAAAAAAAATATTCTTGTGATAGGTCCTGTTCCTGGTCAAAAATATAGTGAAATAACCTTTCCTATTCTTGCCCCGGACCCTGCTACTAATAAAGATGTTCACTTCTTAAAATATCCTATATACGTAGGTGGAAACAGGGGAAGGGGTCAGATTTATCCTGATGGTAGCAAAAGTAACAATACAGTTTATAATGCTACAGCAGGAGGGATAATAAGCAAAATTTTACGAAAAGAAAAAGGGGGATACGAAATAACCATAGTGGATGCATCAAATGGACGCCAAGTTATTGATATTATCCCTCGAGGCCTAGAACTTCTTGTTTCAGAGGGCGAATCCATTAAACTCGATCAACCATTAACGAGTAATCCTAATGTGGGTGGATTTGGTCAGGGGGATGCGGAAATAGTACTTCAAGATCCATTACGTGTCCAAGGCCTTTTGTTCTTCTTAGGATCGGTTGTTTTGGCACAAATCTTTTTGGTTCTTAAAAAGAAACAGTTTGAGAAGGTTCAATTATCCGAAATGAATTTTTAGATCTATCTATTTAGCTTTATCAAATTCGTAAAAAAGAACCAAAAAAAATTTTAGGGACTATAAGGAGTATTATTTGTCTTGCTAGTCTTCGACACAAGAAAAGGAATTTTAGACATCCTTTTCTTGTGTCGATCTTGTCCTTCTTGATTCCATTCGTTAAAAATTCCTATTCTTAGTTTACATATATATTACTGTTTCTATATACTATTAATTAATAGTATATTTAATAGTATATATAGTAGTAGTAGTTACTTTTTTTAGTTTTTTTTTTTATTTCAATTTGGATGAAATACTAAATAAATAAAAAGAATCAGAAAAAACTTCTATTAGTATAGACAAAATTTTAATGAGAGATCTAATGATAAAAAATATTATGTCAGCCGGGAAAGCAGGAAAGGGAAATTAAGCGACTCCCCCTTTTTTATTCTATCTTTGAAAGGTGAAAAAATACTATACGTTCGCAACCTACTAATTTAATTAAGTTCATTTTTCAAAAACACGATAAAAATTTGTTATGATTAGTAGCAGTTCAACGGGACCCCCTCGAATCAGACAAAGAAGGAAGAGTTGGGCCCCGTTGAGTTCTTATGTTTTCACGTCTATAACTCAGTTCATCAAATTTCTACAGAGATGAACCTAATCCTGAATATGAACCATAAAAGAAAATACCTATTAAACCGATCACAAGAATACCAGCTACAGTACCTATTACCCAAAGAGGAATCCTTCCAGTAGTATCAGCCATTTATCCCGCTTCCCTCCACATTTGATCGAGTGGTCATGCTAGAAACATAAACAGTCAGAGATAATTATGATATATAATCCATCCGAATGGGATACGAAAATTACTACTCTTTCTTTTTTATTTTCTTATTCTACGCTCTT